ATAAATAAGAAGACAAACGGATAATTTTTTCATAGATTTTTTTTTGGTATCATTTTGGCGGCATGGCCGAGCGGTAAGGCGGGGGACTGCAAATCCTTTTTCCCCAGTTCAAATCCGGGTGTCGCCTAATCACCAAAAGAATTGACATAACCTCTCCTGTTTTGCTGATATAATTTGGAAAATTTTTCCGGCGAAAGCAAACGCAGGAAACTGATAAATCTTGATAGTCCTTCCATTACTAACGGAGTGTCTACGTTTATGGGCCGGGTTTGGAATTCGATTGGATAGAAGGACGGAAATCGAATTGCGTTTTTAGTTGCGGAAAGGACAGAAGATACTTTGTATACATATTCATCAAAGTCTTTGAGTACTCCGGTATTCAATCAATTCAATCAATATTAATTCGATTGAATGAGTAATTGGCTTTTACTTATATATAATATATACCTTTTTTCTTTTTTCGTTAACCTCTAGGCAAGAACATAATAAGGCGTCCTCCGATTGTTTCATAGAGACAATAAGGAGACGTTAAGGATTAGATCAAAATAAAATGGGAAAGAAATAGAGTATGGGCTAGGTAGTGATCTACCTTTCTTCTATTTTTTTATACTTACTTAATGAAGGGCAACAAAAGAAAGAATCTATTTTTCTTATTTCTACAAATTAATTTAATATAATTTCTTTGATACTTCCAAGGGGAGGGGGTCTCCGCATATTAAGCTTGTGCTTAATCTTTTCTGATTATACTAGAACTCTTCTAAGACCCCTTCCTTATAAGTTAGAGTTGAATTTATTGGATTGTTTCATCAACGATCTTAGGTCAGAATTTTTGACTCTGCGCCAGTGATTCCACTATTATTTATTAGTGAACAATAATTCAAGAATTCCGTCATAGAGATAGGGGACATAATTCATATGGATATAGTAAATCTCGCTTGGGCTGCTTTAATGGTAGTCTTTACATTTTCCCTTTCACTCGTAGTATGGGGAAGAAGTGGACTCTAGAAGTATTACTAATTGTAATTGAGTTTAGGAATTAAACTTTATCAATTTTTTTTTGTATAAATCGTTCAGTTCTGAAAAGCTTTTTTTAGTTGAAATTTCACTATTTCAACACTATTTCAATTTAAAATTCAATTTTTAAATTGAAATAGAAATAAAAAAACATCTGCATTTCAAAATTTTCTTGGGTTTAGTGTTGTAATATAGTTTTTGAATAATATATATGAAGAATACTCTTTCAATTTAACAAATATTTCAATTATTTCCGTGTTTGTATTTCGAAAGTAAAAAGAATAAAAAGTAAAAGAAATACAAATGGTAGTAAATTTATTCCAACGAAATTCTTGATCAATTTTCTATTTCGATGAACCCGCTCTTACTAAAATTAGATATGGACCGTGAGGAAGAGTTGAACTTTTTTATTATTCAAAGAGAAAATAGTTCTGTTATTACATTACGTAGATACACATTTTCTATCGGAAACAGACATAGTAGTTCTCTAACGAGATACTACTACACAGACTAAAATAATGTCTTGGGCGAGTCACATATTGCGCATTTCCCGTTTGTTTTAATATTTTGCAAATTTGATTTATGTTGTATTTGTTTTATTGAACTCACTGTTCAAACGTTAAAAGAGGTTTACTAACCCCCCCTTTTTTCGAAATCCGAAGGAGTTTCCATAGATCATCTGTCAACTGATCGATCAATGACTTCTTTGTCAGAATGCTAGTAAAAAGATTACTTTTTTCTTTTATTATACCCATCAAAGAGGCCCTTGATTCTTTTGATCAGGATTCATATTGAAAATAATCAGCAATACAGGAATTAGAATCGTACGAGTCGCTTTTCGATTATTTCAAATTGATTGAAATCAACACAAATTAAATACAAAACAGATGGATAAAGCAAAGAAATAGAATTGGGGGGCGCTATATACATTATATATAATATGTAATTGATATCCATATATATATACCGATATATAGAAATATGACGATACTGTTGTAGATTGATCTCTATTAAATTAACCCGGATTACAATACACCTTATATACACTACAATAACAATAGTAGATAGTATGGTAGAAAGAAATATCTGAATCTTTCTACCATACTATCGTATTTCATAGAATACGGCGAATTCTAGTCTGCCCGGTTCATTTAAGACGCGAAATTTGAATCCCTTTCTTCTCTTCAATTATTGATAAGAACTAAAAAGTAAAGTTGAATTCAAATTAATCACCTTGGCTGACTGTTTTTACGTATATTATAAGTAAAAAAGCGGTAGGAACTAGAATAAACAGTGCAGTAGCAATAAATGCGAGAATATTTACTTCCATAATCTCATTGTTTCGTTTTTCTTTAATTTGCAATAACTCGGGAGTTAATCCCATAGAGATAATAAATCTTTCGCTTGTAAATTCAACGGGATGAATTACATCTCGATGATATCGAATCGGATCAGATCAATATCATGAATAACAATATCTGCACTATCAAATCAATTCATGGTCAAGAATTGAATAGTATAACATAGGAAGATCTTTTATCCATACCGAACTCCAAATTTTATTCCTGATCCAACCAATAATTCCTTTCTTTTTTATTTATCATTCTTTTTTATTCTTTCTTTTATATAACCTACTGCCCTCTTTGTCCAACCATCTGATGAAGTATCATTGAACCGCCCTTACACTTACCATTGATTCTAAACAACCCTCAATAAACAATAGAATCTAAATAAAAAAAAAGAAAGGAGTTAAGTTCGAAACTTCTTTTTTTTTACAGATCTAATCTTCTTGGAAAACAAAAGAAGGATGATACAGACGAGTACAAGTTTCGGTATAAAAAATCTAATATTCCATCAAATTAACTGTTTGTTTTTATTATTTTTATTGTTATCTAAAAATTTCAAAAGTTTGTTCTTTCAAGGAAACCCCCTAAGAAAAAAGCGATCCCTGAAAGTATTCTATTACAATAACTATGTTAAAGTTATTTTATATCGTGCAAATTCCATTTATATATGTACTTCCGGGAAACATAGAGTACTCTATTCGACAGAGTAGCAGTAACCGAAAAAGCCATACTCAGTACAGTATGGTATCTCTTGGAATCCCGAATCTGATTCTACCAATAATTATCCTAATTCACATATGTCTATCTCCCATCAATCGAATTAGTACTAGTCAAAGAAATGGAAATTACCCGATTGATGATAAATGTGAAATAAAAAAGAAAAAAATAAAGAAGAGGGATTGCCGTTGGGAAGGAAATTCTAGTTACTTTAATACAAAAAAAATCTTTCACAAAAAATCGAGAGCAGAGTTGATATATTTTTTTATTGGATCCGTCGGGACTGACGGGGCTCGAACCCGCAGCTTCCGCCTTGACAGGGCGGTGCTCTGACCAATTGAACTACAATCCCAAGTAAATACCATAATAAAATAAAGTATTATGTATACATATTTTTATGATTTTATTCTAACCCCTTCAATTTTGAATTTAGATTCAAATTGGCGTGTTGTAACAGAGCCGTGAGTGATATATATGATACCCATATGAGTATGCGCTTGCGCTTTAGTGAGACCGACCTGGATTACTAGTAACCCTTTCCTTATTGCCAAATAAATGGGATAATTTTTCTTTCAATGAAAAGGGTTTTTTTCTTTATCCCTTTCCTTAGATTGTATTTTATACTTATAGATCCTTATAAGAATAAAGACCATTATCATATCAAGATCCTAATTTGTTGGAAAAATAGAGTAACTATAGTAAATAAAGAGTGCTATAGATATAGCAGAGAAGCAAATTTCTCTTCCGTATTGGGGAGGGGGGGATCGGGCATTTCTGAAGAGCACAAAATGGGTTATATGATACCATTTCGTGGTAGATCGGCGAATTTTTGGGCCGAGCTGGATTTGAACCAGCGTAGACATATTGCCAACGAATTTACAGTCCGTCCCCATTAACCGCTCGGGCATCGACCCAGGAAAAATAAATTCCAGGCTTATTGATAATCCATGATCAACTTCCTTTCGTAGTACCCTACCCCCAGGGGAAGTCGAATCCCCGCTGCCTCCTTGAAAGAGAGATGTCCTGGACCACTAGACGATGGGGGCATACCATACTTGAACGGCCGCCCTGATACTATGCAGATAGTATGCATAATTTTTTAAAATTGTCAATATAATGGAATGGGATGGTATGGTATGACTCGATACGGAGGATCTTTCTATCTTTCACGATTCTATAGCATTTTTTCCGCCAATAAATTAGTTCATAATTTAGTTCAGAGGCTGCGCCAAATTTCTTTATCAATCATTCAATGAAATATGTTGGATCTCTGTTAAATTAGTAGGTACGTGTAGCAATTAAATAAATTTCGTTATGATGTCAATTAGGATCGGAAAAAATTCATTGTATTGCTATTTATCAAATCCAATATCAATAAACCGTTTTATTTTACCTATATTCACTAGTATATCCTTCCCTAGAATTTTATTTACCGCACAAGTAAAATTTTAAATTTCTGAACGAACCGCTATACGTATAAGATATAGACTTATTATAATCTATGTACATAGATTATAATAAGTCTATATACTAAACTCATAGTGGCTAGTAATTCGTGACTTTATTCAGTAATTGAATCAAACAAGCCCTTTTAACTCAGTGGTAGAGTAACGCCATGGTAAGGCGTAAGTCATCGGTTCAAATCCGATAAGGGGCTTTGGTTTTTTCATAAATCAAAAAACTCCGGCGGTAATATTCCTGTTTTAAGTACGAATAAAGTTATTGTGGATATTTGTAATAAAAATAAAAAAGTAACAAATTGTATAATGTAATATACGTATAATTTAATATCATTATATAAATTATAACATACTAATAAATTAGAGTCTAAATTATAGTTATAGTTATAAATTTGCTAATCTTATTATAATGAATTATAAATTATAATTAAGATTAGCAAATTATAATAAATACGGATTAAGT